TTATCTGATCCAATTGATAGAATTTTCGAAATAAATCCTGAATTTTATAGGATATAATATTCAAGATCTCAGCGAAAACTTACAGCAGCTTGCCAAACAAAGGCTAAAAGAAAAAAAAACAGAGGTATGACTGGCATAACATCTACAATCGGATTCAAAAACGCATAGGCCTCCGGCAATTTGGCGAAGACAAAATGACTCGAATAAAGAGCCGAATTAATACAGATCAAACTAAAGATATTAAGCATAACAGACATTTTGTTCTTGGAGATAATTGAATTTTGATTGAGTTATTGATATGAAGTCAAAAAGAAGAAAGTAAGGTAGAAAAAATCCTTCTTTGTCTTTGAATTCACCCAACCAAAAACCCTCCCATTCTCAAATGGAATAGAAGAAATTCGACTTTCATACAATATCTTAATTGAATTATATGTAATGATCAATAAATTCAATTTTATTCTATATATACACATATAAAAATCCTAATATACACATATAAAAATCCTAGTAAGAATATATTTTCTAAATTCGATATTTATTTGTATTAGAATTGACTATCAACTAATACCAGCATTATTCTTTATTAGTGTCGAATAGAAATTTTAATGGGGCGTGGCCAAGTGGTAAGGCAACGGGTTTTGATCCCGGTATTCGGAGGTTCGAATCCTTCCGTCCCAGACCATATTCCATTCTAAATTATCTAAATTTGATTAGAATAAGATTCTTGTGAACAACTTTCTATTTATGTTTAAAGGTCTAATATTGAATAGAATACAATTCTTATTTTTTTTTTTTTATTCCCAGGGAATTTATCGAAATATTACTGAAATATTAAGTTAAACAAAATATGAAAATACGTATATAAAACTAGGAAATGCATAGTCTATATGTATATATTATTATTGCTCTATGTTCTATTTCAGTGAGAGTCGTTTTTCGTTGTGAAATAAAAATTTTAGGATTTCTTAAATTGAAAAGGGCAAATGTCAATATCTAAACCATATTTAACACAGAATATCTATAAGATAGGAACTATTCTTTAATAGCGATTTGAGAAAATAAGAATAGAAACAATAAGGACTCAAGTCTTCCCTCCCATCAGTCTTTTTTATTCATTTCATAAAAATAAACGACAAAAATTTAAATTCTTTCTTTTTTATTTATATTTTTAGAATATAATAATTTTGATAATTAAAAAAAAATCTTGTATTTATACTATAACAATAAAAAAATAAAATTGGAGTTACGTTGAATTCGTGCTAAAACCTCTTCAGAAAAATTTCTATCCATCTATCTAGAAGAAAGTGATAGAGTACTATGTAGCGAATGAACCAATGATTATTCACGATTCCATAATTGAATCAATTCCATACCGGTTCCAAATTAGAGAAATGTTATGGTAAAACTTCGTTTGAAACGATGTGGTAGAAAGCAACGTGCGACTTGAAAGACATGATCCATTGTGGATTTTTACATCCACCATTTTATATAAGAATGAAGGTGCTCTTGACTCGACATCATTTATTCTGTTTCACTACAAACCCATCGGGTTGTAATGGAAATAGTCGATGATGGAGCTCGAGTAGAAATTATTGATTCATTTCTCAGGGGCAAAGGTCTATGGTTAATGCCAATCAATAAATTGGAAGAACTTCGTTAAGTATATCGTTGATAGAGAAATTGAAAGGGTTTCGCGTTTTCAATCTAAAATAAAATTTGTTGGAATTGAAAAAATTCTTTCCATACAAAGTTTATTATATGAGAATCAACCCTTTCTATGATTCTTTATTAGAAATAAATCGCAAAAAAAGGTATGTTGCTGCCATTTTGAAAGGATTAAGAATCACCGAAGTTATGTCTAAACCCAATGATTTAAAACAAAGATTAAAGGATCCCAAAACAAGAAAAGATCTTTTCCATTGTTTCCATAATTGTACCATAATAAAAATTCAAATAGATTTGAAATAAAAGAAACAAAAAAGAGAGGTTTCAAGACCACTCAATAAATGAAATGCTTAAATATTTTCCTTTAAGCCACTGGAGAGTTATCTAACTTGAGTTATGAGTACAAATGATTTTTTTTAAGGAAGTAAAAAAAAAGGGGGGGATTTCAACTATTTTTTTATAGACCCATTTGTGATTCTATACATTAAGTAGAACTAAAAATTATTTTGAATGAGCCGTACGAGGATAAAACTTCCTATACGTTTCGAGGGGGGGTTACTTTTTTACATCTATCCCAATGAGCCGTCTATCGAATCGTTGCAATTGATGTTCGGTCCCGAAGAGAAGGACGAGATCTTCGGAAAGTGGGTTTTTATGATCCGATAAAGAATCAAACTTATTTAAATGTTCCTGCTATTCTATATTTCCTTGAGAAAGGTGCTCAACCTACAGAAACGGTTCAGGATATTTTAAAGAAAGCGGGGGTTTTTAAGGAGTTTCACTCTAATCAAACGAAATCAAATTAATTAAGGAAATAAAAAAATAATAGATTAAG